GGGCTGAAGTGGTTGGCAATATCAGGCTAAGTCTCCGACTCGGTTCAACCTATATGATATAGAAGATCCTAAAATCTGTATGTTTCTAGAGATCCGAAAAAAGCGCTAGGAAATATTCTACTAAATGCACACGCAGGGCCAGGTCCTAGTCCTAGATCAGATTATGCCGGCTGCTCTTCAGTGGATGTTACTAATTCTCCCTCAACAGGAACTAATCGATCAACAGCGGATGCAAACTCAAAGATTTCAGACATGAAGGGGAATAAGCAGCGCTCTTGGCTGCCATAGTTGTTGTACGAGGTTGAATCAGAAGAGGACACATCAAATAGGCTCTGGGACTGATGACGTTCCGGCACGAGGTGGGATTATTGAGCCTTCCTTGTTGGAAGCTCTCTCTGTCACAATAAAGGCAGCTACTGCTAGGCTCTTAGATGGGCTTGTTCACGAATCTCCTGCGTCGAGAAGAAGCTGTTTTCGCCCCTGAATGAGAATACGCTGCTTGGATCTTTGCACGACTAGGCTCTTGGCCTTCTGCCTGTACTTTTGATTAGCCGGGATTTCGCGTCGACTCTATGCCTTCCCGGCTTGCTTTCTTGGACCCAAAGACTTCTCCTTCGATGATTACGGCTTTAATGAATACCCTCTCTTCGGGAAGCGACGAACTCTTCACTCACCCGAAGGCGAGCGAGTGAGTAGGAATTCGTAATAGAATAAGCTGTTGGGAAGAGAATACCACGAATACGTTATTTTGAGGACACATGCGGACAGGACGATTTCTTGCAGAAAGAGAAAGGGGATAGCGGATTGATTAGATGCGGACGATGATTTGGCTTTTAGCACCGAAGCGAAGTAACTAGAACTCCAAGCGAAGTAAGACACGACACCGATGGTTCTGAAAGAAAGCAAAAGGTATCCGCAGCGCCAGCGAGCCAAAAAAGGAAGGGTGAAATTGTGATGGTGAATCTTCAGAGCTTAAGAGTGGTTGTGTGGGTTGAAGCTCTCTCAGGATAGAATATTATCAAAGGGTTATTTGTGCCACGGCAAGACTCGGTGTTCGACCGGATAGCATTGTTGCATCTTTCATGCATTTTAATCAGGTGGAAAATGTCAAATTTGGCATGGCATAAATCGAATTTGAGCACAGCGAAGTGGAAACCCTTATAAGCTTAATGCCAACGGAGAAAAGTTGTTCGGTGCCACAGAGGTTTGGGATGCTCAGGATGGCAATCGTGGTGGATGCTACAGTCGCCTGCAGGCTTGAGATTGAAAGGAGGATTCCTTTTCGGCTGGAAATGGTTTCACTTGACGATCTCCTTATACCAGCAATCCAAGCTGGCGGTTCATTATATGATGTTGATACTGTTCATCGAATACCGGTCAATTTTCTGCAGCGAGAAGAAAATGAAGATTGTGGAATCTGAAGGCACTGGTTCTCCGAGTCATGGTTCATTGTTGAAAGTTGGACGGCTTATTGACACATATTTAGCGGAAAATGCTCCAGAGCCTTACCCGAGCTTACAAAAGTTCATTGCTATGATTGAAATCCTGCCTTATTATGCTCGTGTCATCGATGATGGGCTTTACAGGGCGGGCGGTATATATTTTAAGGTTCATTCATTGCTAACTGAACAAGAATGCAAGAAGCTCAGCGGGTTCATAGACTGCAAAAAGCTCTCTCAATAAGCATGCAACCACGCTGCACAAAATGAGCGACTCCCAGTACAGATGACAGTGCAAGTTCTGTATTTCGAGCAGCTCCGATTGAAGAATGCAGGAAGCTCACATGGATTCCTCTCGCAGAGAATAAGCAGTGGTGTACCAAGTGCAGCCATGTCCCCTCGAGATAATTATGTGCTTCATTAAAGACACAAGAACTGAAGCTGGAGATTTCAAGAATGAGAGTGAGGCTGAGTGAGTTGGAGAAGGAACAGTTGTTTATGAAACAAGGAATGATGGATAAAACAGGAAATGGCAAGACTTTCTTGACCGCAATCTCTAAGGGGATTGTAAGGATTGTAATTTTGAGTGGTCAAGCAGGAGGTTGCGAAGCAAAGGCACTGAACGAAGTGAAGTGGGAAGAAAGAGAGAGACTCTTTACGAAAGAAGTCCGTTTTACTGAGGGTTTCACTCATAAGACCTTCTAACTTTCTGACAAAAGGTTGCTTTACCCGAGGTAGAAAACATCATGAAGAAAGGTTCTGAAAGAAAAGAAAGGGGTTGGGAGACGGGGTCAGGAAACGGGGAAAAAGGTTCTGTTTTACGGATAGGATTGCGTTTTCGCTCCTAGGCTCACCTTCGGGGCCTCTCTACAACTTTTCTACGCATTTCTGGCAGTTAGCTTGATTGGTTCGAATCCAGAGGCATTGCAATCCCATTTTTGATACCGTCTCCCAGGGCGTGCAATCAACGAGTTAAAGGGCTACTCCTTACTCTACTTGCAGCGCGCAGACGCGGTCTTGTCCACCAGAGCATCGATGTGAGGAAGAGTAAAATCATCTTTTCGGCTTCCTCTTTCCAAGTTGTCCCTCTGGGATGTAGCAGTTTCCGTTTCTGATTGACATGAGGTACAAGGCGATTCCATATCAATTTCTCCACCTAACATATGCCTTTCACCCCGGACGTCTACATAGGAGATAGCTTAGGCGAGTGAGTGCATTCCCGATTCTTGCACGGTTCACTCTCGATAGCTTCAGCTCTAGGCGAGGAATTCGAAGAAAGGGACTAAAGTTTTCTTGCTCTCGATATGGCTCCGATCCGGGCTTCACGTATGGTTTTAACATAGTAATTGTTACGTAAGACAGAATAGTATAGTAATATAAAGAATAAAGAGTAATGGGCGCAACGGAAAACCGGCTGGTTTGAGAAAAAGAATTCTCTGGGCTCGCCTTTTTAGAGCAAATAAACTCTCTTTTGCTATTCAGCTCCTTTTTCTGACAGGAACGAAGCGGTCTCACCGCCAGGGGAGGGACTAGAACCTTCAGCAGTCTCTGCTCCTGTGGTCGGAACCGGACTTACTAACCTTGCTAACCGAGCCCCAATTCTTCAATACCAGCAGGCAGACGTATTTATAGCCACGAAGGTAAATTGATAATAGATATGATCCGTGTGATGTATCCCCCCGCCAGGGCCGAAGAGGGGCGTTTTAAAGGGTTTTCTGAGTTAGCCCTTATGATCTAAGTGCCCAACAGCGCAATAATCTAATGATGGTTCTGATCAAATGGAGGCGGAGGCAGTTCGCTCACGTACCGCTTTTGTCATATACCTTTTACAACCAGCCGAAACGGAACTAAAGTCTTTAATCTACATCTTCATAGATCGCAGTTGCAGTCTCAGAAACATAGGAGATTCTAAAAAAATCCTATTAAAATGCTGGAGTTTATCCACTCACAGGGTTTTTATTGGTCTTCTGGCATCTTGTGGCCAAAAAGAGTTCTTCGCTAGGGATTCTAACAATAAGTTATTTTCTGGCCTCTATTTTGAATTTTTTGAATGCCCCGCACCATTCTCAATTGGAGATACCACAAGTTGCCGGTCGTTTGGGTCAAACTATTGAACAAGGCACTAAACGGGGGCTCTTTGCAATCGGTAATTATGTCAATCAAAGGTTATTGAAACCTGTTCATGATTTGCTAATGGCCTCGTATTGCGCGACCGATGGTACGTTCAATCAGGAGCGACCGCTAGATCGTTTGATTGGCTCTTCATGTTGTCATTGTTTCGACTTAAAGTAGGAGTCGGCGACCCCCTTCTTAATGTTCGAGATCTTTTGTCACATGTTTGACCGTTCTTTCGCGTCTGCGGTTGTTAATTCAGCTCTCGGTACAAACATATTTTATGTTTCTTTTGTCAAAATAAATAGCCGACATCCACGGGTGCCCCGGCGTCAAAGCTTTTCTCTTCGACGGTGACCTTATGAGATCCCCGGCCATGTTGAACAACTTCCACAGTAAACCAAGATTAACCAAACCAATAAAGGATCATTTAATGCTAAAATCAGATTCAAGTGTATTCGGGGCGTGAGCTTGATTGCCTTTCCTGGCAAAACTTCTTTGACTACATAGGCCCGCTTGAACTTTCCTCTAGGATCATGGAGAGGAGTCCGATTCTCGCTCAGCTCCAGCTTCACAGGTTGGATATGTCTGATCTTTACCTTCTTATGGAAAGCTTTGGCAATCCTCCTTTGAGAACCCTGCGTATGGTGGAGTGCCTTCATCCTCTGCTCTTCTTCAGCTAATGGGAATTTTTTTCTTTCTTTCTGGCTTTCTAGTCATAGGGGGTAAGTGGGTGGGCAAAAAAGGGCTAGTTCAGTTTGAAATCGACGATTTGTTCCGTTAAGAGAGGAGAGGAAGCTTTAGAAAGTGACTCTTTGGACTAGTCTCATAGCCATCTATCTCTATAGCATCCCGCAATTCCTGCTCCTTCCCGTCCTTCTTTTCGTTCTTGATAGCACAGGAAAGAGACTGTTCTTGGTCCTTGGCCGTCCTTTGTCCTCTTTCGATAATACCATAGATGCCGATCTTCGATTCAATCTGGGAATGGTTGTTAAATAGACCCGTGGTAATCGTCTTTGGGCAGATCTCTTAGCTATCTTTAATCAGGCTAATCCTTAGAAAGATAGCAGCCAGAAAGAGAATGTATAAAAATCTATGATAGCGGGGAGTTAAGTGGAGAAGTAAGTAGACTGGACAACTAAGAGGGAGACATTAGTGATTCCCCTCCAGGTCTGAACGCAGTGAAGAAGGATTACTTCTTACTCATCTCAGATGCAGCTAATCGACTGATGATCTTATCAACTTACTCGGTATATGGAGAAAGTCATCAACAGACTCGTCTTGACGCTGCTTGGCTTCCGTCAATTCTCTTACGCCAGGCAAAAGGATGTTTATCTGTATTTCCTCTATCTTACGTCCTTTGACTTCACTCCGCTACGCACCTTCAAACAGCCTAGTTGTCCTAAGAGCCCCCAGATGGAATAGTTGGCAAGGGAAAGCCTAAACCTTACTCCGCCAAGCCCCAAAGGGATTTTTGTGGTCTGGTTATGGTGAGACTTGATAGAGGTCTTTGTTGTGATCAGTGGCTTTCCCGAAGCTTGTATTAGGCATCTGACAAGGGTCTGGTCTGATCACTGCCCTTTACTCTTGAGCCTTGATCCTTGTCCACCTCATCTTAGGCCTTTTCGTTTTGAGGCTATGTGGCTTAAGCACCATGATTTTAATCAAGTTGTGACTGCCAGCTGGAATGATAATCATCTGAACTTCTGCTCGAATGCCCAGGTCTTTGGGCACTTGCAGCAACGAAAGAAAAAAGTGTTGGCTAGACTTAATGGTGTGCAGCGGGCTCTTTGGAATAAAGCTAACCTGAATCTTGAGAGGGATCTGCAAGATGAATTCTGCCAAATCATGGATCAATAAGAGTTATTGTGGATGCAGGGGGATAAGAATTTAGAATTCTTTCCGCTTAGAAGAAGAGGGAATAAACTGGTCGGGTTGAGCAATGAGGTGGGTGAATGGATCACTGATAAGGGGGCACCGAAGGCGCGGGAAGTATTTGAAAGATTTGTTTTAGGGATTCTGATTTGCCTAATCTTTTCCCAGCCGGTAGAAGTGTGAGTGACCAGGTTCTGAAAGAAAGCGAAGAAGTGAAGAAAGGTTCCGCCGGGTGTCTGTTGCTTCATTGGCTGTCCCTCCCATTTAGGTTCAATAGCCTTCAAGTTAGTTGCATCGGATGGTCCTTCTTAACCTTGATCGCGGAATCTGATTGCCTAGATGAATATGGTGAACAGAAAGGGTTGGGCAGGTATAGATTTATTGATCATGTGATTGATGAGCCTTTCGGCATGCCGGAGATGAAGCTGCTCATTTTAAAATGTCCTTTCCGTGGTTCATCCTAAATCCATATGTTTCTAGATCTTAATAGAGGTATCCAATTGGGTTACAAACGGTACATCCAGCCGGGGCACAGGCAAACACAAGTAGACCCCCTAATGATTCTGGTCGGGCAAGCCCAAGCCGGAGCAACGTCAGAGATGTAGAAAAAAGCAAGAAAGGAGAAATTGATCCATTGAAACTGATCCTTTATATTATGATGTAGTTGTGGGATTCCTTACTATTAAGATAGTTACTGGTTTTTGCCATTAGGGTCGAATACAATCTCAGTAAAAAAAAATACCGATACCTAGGAGGCGCAGCCAGAAGATTCTAATGCAACACGCAAAAATAAGCTACTTAATTCATTTCACTCCCCAGGGCTTCCCACTCTGCTAAAAGCTATGGAACGAAGTCTGCGGCACAGGCCAACTCTCGGCGGTCAGGGGCAAGTGTTCCTTTCAGTCGAGCTAGTAAACCCCCCTGATGGTACCCTCGAGTCTCACTACTGATATTACCTTCTTTCTTTCAGAACCTCTCCTCTTCTTCTGCTAGACCTCATATTCGCACTCACTGGATGATGAACAGCGAAGTTCGTATTGAATTACTCGATCCAAGACATGTTATTATGAGGTTATCATCACAAGAAGATTTCATTCAAGCTTGGACCGGGGAATCTCTCGTCATTAAGGCTTATTATTTCGTCTACTTGGTTTGATCCGCGGTTTGAATCTTCTATTGCACCGCTTTTGACCTCTCTCCTTCCCCTTCCCTTTTTTCGGAAGAAAAGGAGGATCCGGACAAAATCGATGAAACGGAAGAGATCCGAGTGAATGGAAAGGAAAAAAACCGGATTTCACAAAGAATTAAAATCTGAAATTTGACTAGAACAGAGCAGATTTTTATTCTTATGCATTCCAGCACTACAGTTTTTATACATAGGAATACATCCAATAGGAAGCTTACACATAGACAACTTTCAGCCACACAACATTATTACAAAGTTAACTAACAAAATATTAACATTAAGTTAACAAAAGACATAGAACTTAATTAAACATAATAATGAACAGTGCTGGAAACTGAGCTAAGCACTTGCTAATTTCTTCCAGTCTCCCCATCCCCAGTGGGTGGGTCACGGAGGATGGCAACCTCCACAAGGAGCCCCTCCCGTTCTTGGAGCAGCGCCCCCTTCCTGTTTTCGAGAGCGCGAATTCGGTTCTGGAGAAAGAGCATACGATCTCGTATGATAATAGGATCGATAGCAGGCATATGTTCCCAGAACGCACCCAGCGTTTGCTCCCGTTGGAGCTTCTCGTTTTCCACCTGACGTATTTCTTGCTCAATTATCGCAAGTCTGTTAGCGATAGCCATGGCTACTCAAAGCTCTTTCTTGCCTACTTCTAAGTTCCCTTTGCCAAAGAGAGACCGAAAGAAGCTTCTATTTATAGGCGTTGAAGGCCCTTAACCCTTTCTTTTTTTATTAGTAAGATAGGTTGTCTTGGTTCCGTAACATGGATCATTTCAAACCCCGCTTTTCATGAATATTGAACCGATTTTAGTGCGCTCAATAATTCTCCCTTGAGTACGAAAGGCCCACCCAAAAGAGCAACTAGTCCCTTGTTTTTCGCGGGTA